TTTTATGAAAATCATTCCAAAAAGGTTTATTTTAAATTATTTTTTGATGCTATCCCCAAATAGCTGATGATCTATATTTAACTTTAAATTTTTATGAAAATCATTCCAAAAAGGTTTATTTTAAATTATTTTTTGATGCTATCCCCAAATAGCTGATGATCTATATTTAACTTTAAATTTTTATGAAAATCATTCTTAATTTTAAAGATTTTTAGCCACCTAAATGCTAAATTGCCGTTTTTATAAATTAATTTATAAAAGTTTGATTCTTGCTTTCAAATTATCTTTTTAAATTAATTATATGAATATTATTAAAATATTTTTTTTCAGTAATTTGTTTTATAAAATATTTTAGAATTTTTTAGAAATTTAATAATAATAGATAAATTTTGTGCCAGCATTCGCGGTTATACAATTTATTAAAGTTAATTTTTTTTAGAATAATTTATTAATAATAATTTTGAATAAAATATTATTTTATTTAGGTGGAATTTATATATTTTTTTTATTCTTATTTTTTTATAAAAAGTCTTTAAATAAACTAGGATTAGATACCCTATTATATAAGATTAAATATTTATTTCTAGAATATTAATAGTTAAGTTCTATAAAACTCAAAGAATTTGGCGGTGATTTATTTTTCTAGAGGAATCTGTATTTTAATTGATAAACCACAATAATTTTTACCTTAAATTAATTTGTATATCGCTATAATTTGGAATGTTTTAAAAGAAAAATTTTCTTTTTTTTAAAAAATTTATATTAGGTCAAGGTGCAGTTTTGTTAAGGTTAATATGGATTACTTTATTTTTAATTTTTCTTGGATATAATTTTTATAGTTTTATTAAAATAGGATTTAGAAGTAATTTAAATAAATTTATTTTTTTGAATTTTACCCTAAATTATGTACATATCGCCCGTCACTCCTATTAATATAGGATAAGTCGTAACAAAGTAGTTGTACCGGAAGGTGTATCTAGTTTGATCAGATTATAGCTTATTTTAAAGTTTATTATTTACATTAATAAGAAAATTTATATTTAATCTGATTTTAATTTTTTTTTTTTATTATTATTAATTTATTTAAGTACTAAAATAATATTTTTTATAAACTGAGAAGGGGTATTATTAAAAGTTTAAAAATATTTTTAGTACCTTTTGTATCATGGTTAATTAAATAAAAAATTTATATTTAACTCTCGAATAAAAGATATTTATTATATTTTTGTTTTTTTTATTTCAAAAAAATTATTAAATTTATAGTTGTAGTTATATATTATTCGTTCTTTTTAATATCTAGTTATTTAGGAAATTAATTTAATTAATGATTAATTATTTTTTCTTTTTTATGAAAATTAATCTTATATAATTTGGGATAATCTAAGTTTTTTTTTAAAATTTAATATTTTTTATTTTTTTTAATTTTTAAATCTTTTATTAAGTTCTTAATAGATTAGGATTAATTATTTATGATTTTTTTTTATTTATATTTTTACTAAATTAATTAATTAAATTATTATATTAAATAAATAATGATTAAATTAGTATAATTTAAAATTAATTTTTAATGAACTCGACAAATTTAATTTTCAACTGTTTATCAAAAACATTTCTTTTAGATAATATTTAAAAGTAAATTCTGCCCTATGATTTATTTTAAATGGCTGCAGTATTTTGACTGTGCAAAGGTAGCATAATAATTAGTCATTTAATTGTTGACTTGTATGAATGGATAAATGAAAAATTTATTTTATTAATTTTATTTTTAAAATTTAATTTTTAAGTAAAAAAGCTTAATTTTTTTTTTGGGACGATAAGACCCTAGAGAACTTTATATTTTATAAAATAAAGTTAATTTTATAAATTTTTTTGTTGGGGTGATAAGTAAATTTAAACTTTATTTTATTTTTTCATTTTTAAATGATTTTTTTGATCTAAAATTTTTAATTAAAAGTTTAAGTTACCTTAGGGATAACAGCGTAATTTTAATGGGGAGTTCATATTTATATTAAAGTTTGCGACCTCGATGTTGAATTAAGATAAAGTGAAGGGGTAGGTTTTTTTATTTTAAGTCTGTTCGACTTTTAAATTCTTACATGATTTGAGTTCAAACCGGTGTGAGCCAGGTTGGTTTCTATCTTAATATTATTATGTTTATATAGTACGAAAGGACCAATAATCACAATCTTTATTGTAAATTAATGAATTATAATATTAATTTGGCAGAATAAAGTGCTTTAAGTTTAGAATTTAAATATGTAAATATATTTACAATTAATAATTGTTTATTTGATTTTTTTAATTTTAATGGTAATAGTAATAGTTTCTGTTGGTTTTTTTACTCTTTTTGAACGAAAATTATTAAGATATATACAGTTTCGAAAAGGCCCTAATAGGGTTGGTTTTTTAGGTTTATTTCAACCTTTTAGAGATGGCTTAAAACTTTTTTTAAAAGAAATTATTTGGCCTTTAAATTCTAATATTTTAATTTATTTTATTTGTCCTTTTTTTAGATTAGTACAATCTATTTTTATTTGATGTTTATTTCCTTTTTATGTAAATTTTATTGAATATAATTATTCTATAATTTTATTTTTATGTATTTCAAGAATTGGGGTTTATAGACTAATTATTTGTGGTTGATCTTCAAATAGAGTTTATTCAATATTAGGTTGTTTGCGAAGAGTTTCTCAAGCTGTTTCTTATGAGGTTTCTCTTTCATTGATTTTATTATGTTATTTTTTATTAATTGATAGATATAGATTAATAAATTTTTTTAAAGTTCAAATAAACTGTTGATTTTTTTTTATTTCAATTCCAATATTTTTTTGTTGATTTTCTTGTTGTTTAGCTGAAACTAATCGTTCTCCTTTTGATTTTTCTGAAGGGGAAAGAGAACTTGTATCTGGTTTTAATATTGAATATGGTTCTGGTGGTTTTGCTTTTTTATTTATTTCTGAATACTCAAGAATTATTTTTATATGTTTGTTAACTAATATAATTTTTTTTGGTGGTGATTATTATTCTTTTTTTTTCTTTTTAAAATTAATTTTTTTTTGTTTTGTTTTTATTTGAGTTCGTTGTTCTTTACCACGTTATCGTTATGATAAATTAATATATTTAGCTTGAAAGGTTTATTTACCTTTAAGTTTAAATTATATCTTTTTTTTTGTCTTAATTAAGTCTTTTGTTTTTTATCATTTTTTTTTGTAAAGTTAATAAATCATTCTTTCTTATATTTTCAAAATATATGCTTTTAAATTTATAAGCTAATTAACTAATTAATTAATTTATCTCATATTTTAGAAATTATTGGGTCAACAATAAAATATGAAAAATATAAAATTGTTAATAAAAACCCAACTTCACTGTAAGGTATTTCTACAGGTCGTGCCCCAATTCATGTTAATAGTAAAATTGTTGAAAAAAAAATTCAAAAATTAATTTGATTAATAGGATAGAATATAATTCCTTTAAATTTATTTATTATTGTTATTGGTAAAATTACAAAAATAAGAATTGATAAGAATAATGCAATTACTCCCCCTAATTTATTAGGAATTGATCGTAAAATTGCATATGCAAATAGAAAGTATCATTCTGGTTGAATATGAATTGGGGTTACTATTGGATTTGCTGGGGTAAAATTATCTGGATCTGAAAGTATATACGGTTCAGTTATATTTAAAATTAATAATGAAGTTAAAATAAATATAAATCCTATAATATCTTTAATAGAAAAGAATGGATGAAAAGGAATTTTATCAGAATTAGAATTTAACCCAATTGGATTATTAGATCCTGTAATGTGAAGAAGAAATAAATGAATAATAACTATTATAGTAATAATAAATGGTAAAAGAAAATGAAGTCTAAAGAATCGTGATAATGTTGCATTATCAACAGAAAATCCCCCTCAAATTCAATTAACTAATGTAATACCAATATATGGGAAAGCTGAAAGTAAATTTGTAATTACTGTTGCACCTCAAAATGATATTTGACCCCAGGGTAAAACATAACCTAAGAATGCAGTTGCTATTGTAAATAATAAAATAATTAATCCAACAATTCATGTTTTAATATACTTATATGATCCATAATATACTCCTCGTCCTGTATGTAAATATAAACATACAAAGAATATTGATGCACCATTTGAATGAATAGTTCGTATTAATCAACCATAATTAACATCTCGAGTAATATGATTTACACTAAAAAATGCTATTTCAATATTTGATGTATAATGTATAGAAAGTAAGATTCCTGATACTAGTTGAATTATTAAACAAATTCCTAAAATTGATCCAAAATTTCATCATGCTGATAAATTTAAAGGTGCGGGTAAGTCTACAAGAGAATTATTAATAATTTTTAATATTGGGTTTTTTTTAAAAAAAGATTTATTCATATGTTTTTGACCGTAGTGGCCCTTCATGATGTTTAACAATTTTTGATACAATAATTATTGTAAGAAGTAAATATAAAATTAATATAATTGTTAAAATTATAGATAATTTATTATAAAGTTTCGTTATTGATATTATTTCTAAGTATGAAAAATTAATTTTTTGGTTTTCATTTACTTGATTTTCATTTATTATTTCTTCTGAAATAATAATAATAAGAATTATAATAAATGTTAAGTTAATTTTGAATTTAAATTTTTCGTTTGAAGCAATTCTTCTTATATATGTAAATAGAATAAGTAATCCCCCTACTATTATTAAAAATAGAATTATTGGAAATCATGATGATAATATTATTTTGTTTATAATTATTGTTATAATTGTTGTATTTATTAATAAAATGATTCCTATAGATATAGGATTTTTTATTGTTGGAATTAATGAAGAAGAAATTATTAAAGTTTTAATAAATAATATTTTAATTTCAGTATGTAGTTTATTAAAATATAGATTTTGGGTATCTAAGATATATTATTTATTTTACTGATGTTTTAAGGAATTAAATTCCATATTTAGTTTACAAAACTAAAATTTTAATTTTAAATTATAAAAACTAATGAATATTTATTTTTTTTTATATATATTTATTTTATCTTTACTATCTTTAATTTTAATTCGAAAACATTTACTTTTATGTTTATTAAGATTAGAATTTATAGTTTTATCTTTAATATTTTTAACTATTTTATTTTTTATATTTTTTTATTTTTCAAGTTTATATATTTTTGTTATTTTAATAACTTTTTATGTATGTGAAGGTGTTTTAGGTTTATCAGTTTTAGTAAGAATAATTCGTTTTCATGGAAATAATTATTTAAATTCTATATTTTTATGATAAAAATTTTTTTCTTTTTTCTTTTTTTGATTCCTTTAATTTTTTTAAAAAATATTTGATTTTTTATTCAATACCTTATAATTTTATTAATTTTAATTTTTGTTTTTTTTAATATAGCAAATTTTTATGTTGGAGTAAGATATATATTTGGTATTGATTATATTTCATATGGATTAGTAATTTTAAGTTTTATTATTTGTAGATTAATAATAATTTCTAGATCAAAAATTTCTTTTATACAAAATAGAAACTATTTCATTTTTTTAAATTTAGTTCTTTGTATTTCTTTAGTTTTTGTTTTTAGTTTTACTAATATATTTTATATGTATTTATTTTTTGAATTTAGACTGATTCCATTATTAATTTTAATTTTTGGTTGAGGATATCAGCCAGAGCGTTTAATTTCAGGTTTATATTTATTTTTTTACACTTTATTTGCTTCTCTCCCTCTTTTATTATTAATTTTAAATTTTTATTTAAGTTTTAATAGAGTGTTTTTTAATTCTTATTTTGGTTTTTTTGATAGTTTTATTATTCATTTTTGTATAAATTTTGCATTTTTAGTAAAACTTCCAATATTTATATTTCATTTTTGACTTCCAAAAGCTCATGTTGAGGCTCCTATTTCTGGTTCAATAATTTTAGCAGGTCTTATATTAAAAATTGGTGGTTATGGTATTATTCGTTTTATATATATTTATGAAAATATTTTTATAAATTATAGATATATTTGATATTCTATATCTTTAGTTGGGTCAATTCTAGTAAGAATAGTTTGTTTAATTCAAGGTGATATAAAGTGTTTAATTGCTTATTCTTCTATTTCACATATAGGAATATGTTTAATAGGTTTATTATCAATAACAAAATTAGGTTTAATTGGTTCTTATTTAATAATAATTAGTCATGGATTCTGTTCCTCTGGTTTATTTTGTTTAGCAAATATAAGTTACGAACGAATTTTGAGACGAAGATTTTATTTAAATAAAGGTTTAATAACATATATACCAAGAATATCTTTCTTTTGGTTTATTTTTTGTTGTTTTAATATGAGTTGTCCACCAAGATTAAATTTTTTAAGAGAAATTATAATTTTAATAAGAATAATTTATTATTGAAGATATTCTTTTTTTTTTATTTTTTTTATTTCTTTTTTTTCTGCTTGTTTTAGATTTTATTTATTTTCTTTTACTCAACATGGAAAGTTTCATAATATATATTCTTTCTCAAGTTGCTTAGTTCGTGAATATTTATTATTATCTGTTCATTTAATTCCATTAGTTTTGGTTGTTTTAAATTTTTCTTTATTTTTTTGTTAATTTAAGTAGTTTAAAAAAAAATTTAGATTTGTGGTTTCTAAGATGAAAGTTTTCTTTAAATTTTGGTTAAAATTAGTTTTTATATTTATTGATTTTTTTTTATATTTTTTATATCAATATTAATTTTTATTATAAGATTATATTATCTTTATAATGATTATGTAATTATATTTGAGTGAATAATTTTTTCTTGTAATTCTTTTTGCTTATATTATTTAATAATTTTTGATTGAATTTCTTTAATTTTTTGTTCAACTGTTATATTTATTTCTTCTATAGTAATTCTTTATAGTATAAATTATATTGGTGATTTTTCTTATTCATCAAATCGATTTTTATTTATTGTATTATTATTTATTTTTAGAATGGTTTTAATAATTATTAGACCAAATTTAATTAGAATTATATTAGGTTGAGATGGTTTAGGTTTAGTTTCATATTGTTTAGTTATTTATTATAGTTCAAATAAAAGATATTTAGCAGGATTAATTACTTGTTTAACTAATCGTTTAGGGGATATTGGTTTATTAATTTCTGTTTGTTGAATAATATCTTTTGGAAGATGACATTTTTTATATTATAACTATATATTTTCTAGATATTTATTTTTTATGATTGTAATTTCTTGTTTTACAAAAAGAGCTCAAATTCCCTTTTCTTGCTGACTACCAGCAGCTATAGCTGCTCCTACTCCTGTTTCTTCATTAGTTCATTCTTCTACTCTTGTAACTGCCGGGGTTTATTTATTAATTCGTTTTTTTAGATGTTTTAATTTTAGAAATTTATATTTTTTGTTTTTGAGAATAATAACAATGTTTTTTTCCTCAATTTGTGCAAGATATGAATTTGATTTAAAAAAAATTATTGCTCTTTCAACTTTAAGACAATTAGGTTTAATAATAAGATCTTTATTTTTAGGTATAGTAGATTTAGCTTTTTTTCATCTTTTAACTCATGCTATATTTAAATCTTTATTGTTTTTATGTTCAGGAATTTTTATTTTTTATATAAATGATAATCAAGATATTCGAATGATAGGTTCTATTTCTGTTTTTATACCAATTACTTGTTCTTGCTTTAATATTTCAAGATTAACTCTTTGTGGAATTCCCTTTTTATCTGGGTTTTATTCAAAAGATTTTATTATTGAAAATTTATCATTTAATGGTATAAATTTATTTATTTTTTTTATTTTTTATATTTCTCTTGGGTTGACAGCATTTTATAGATCTCGCTTATTTTTCTATAGAATAGTTATGAATTACAAGTTTTTAAATTTTAATTTTATTAAGGATGATTTTATTTTTATAAAGTTAAGAATTTTTATTTTAACTTTTTTCTCTATTTTTTCTGGTTGTATATTAATATGAATAATAAATTTTGATTTAATATTTATTATTTTACCTTTAAAACTTAAATTATTATCTTTAATTTTTGTTTTTTTTGGTTTATGATTAGGCTTAGAAATTTTTAAATTTAAATATTTTTTTAATTTAAAATATTATATTTTTCACGGTTATATATGGTTTATATTTAGTTATTCATATTTTTTATATAATTTTTGTTATAAATATTGTATTTATAATTCATTTTATACATCTTCTTGAGGTGAATTTTATGGTGGGTATGGTTTATCAATTTATATTTTAAAGATTTCAAGTTTTTTTCAATTTTATTCTATAAATAATTTAAAAATTTTTTTATTATCTTTTATAATTTGATTTATTTATATAATTTATTTTAATAGCTTATTTAGAGTATAATATTGAAGATATTAAGGAGAATTTTTTTCTTAAAATAATTCATAGGATAATTTATCCTTTTTTTTAATGAAAATAAAATGTTTTAATTAAACTATAAGAATAAGAAGTAAACGGAATTTAACCGCTTTAAAAATTAGTTAGCAGCTATTTTTATTCATTCCTTCTTTTAATTAGAATATAAATTCAATTTCCTTATTAACATTAAGGTACCTCTATTTTGGTTTTAATTAAAACATGAGAATTTTATTCTTAATTTTAGGTCGAAACTAAATGTAAATTTTACTTCTTTGTTAAAGATAAACTTTTCAGTACCTCTTGATTGCAAATCAAATATTATAATTAAATATAATCCTAGTTAGTTCAATTTAGTATTCCATTATATCATTCATGATATAATCCTAAGATTAAGATAAAAATAAACAAAATCGTTGAAATTATTCAGTATAAAATTATAGAATATTTTATTGTAAAAATTATTGGAATAATAATAATAATTTCAATATCAAAAATTAAAAAAATTACTGCAATTAAAAAAAAATGAATTGAAAATGGTAAACGTTTATTTGATATTGGATTAAAACCACATTCAAAAGGTGTAGATTTTTGTAAATCAATAATTGATTTTTTTCTAATTATTATAATAATTAAATATAAAATTATGAAAATTATAATAATTATAAATAGGATAATTAACATTTTGTTAATTATTTATTTTAATTTAATTAAATCTTCAAGTTGGAAGCTTGATATACTTTTTGTAATAAATAAATTATTTACCTCACCAATATACTGAAATATATAAAAAAAGTCATACAACATCTACAAAATGTCAATATCAAGCTGATGCTTCAAATCCTACGTGATGATTTCTCGAAAAATGAAGATTTAATATTCGAATAAAAGAAACAAAAATAAAAATTGTTCCAATAATTACATGAATACCATGAAATCCAGTTCTTATAAAAAATGTTCTTCCATAAATTGAATCCGAAATACAAAATGGGGATTCTATATATTCATATAGTTGAAGTAAAGAAAAATACAAACCTAAAATAATAGTCAAAATTATTCTTTGTTTAATTTGATTAAAATTTTTATTAACTATTGCATTGTGAGCTCAAGTTAATGAAATTCCTGAAGATAATAAAATTATTGTATTTAATAATGGGATATTTATTGGATCAAATGTTTTAATACCTGATGGTGGTCATTTTAATCCGATTTCTATAGTTGGTGATAAACTTCTATGAAAAAACGCCCAAAAGAATGATGAAAAAAACAAAATTTCAGACAAAATAAATAAAATTATTCCTATTTTTATTCTTAAAATAACTTTTTTTGTATGAAGTCCTTGGAATGTTGATTCTCGTGTAACATCTCGTCATCATTGAATTATAGTTAACAAAATAATAATTAGTCCTAAAATAAATAAGTTTATATTAAGTTTATGAAATCATATAACTATACCAGAAGTTAAAGTTATAACTCCAATAGAACCTGTAATTGGTCATGGTCTATTATCAACTAAATGAAATGGGTGATTATTCATTTAAACTTCTCTTGAATATAAATTAGATAAAGTTATAAATACATATGCTTGAATTAATGCAACCGCAAATTCAAAAATCATTAATATTAAAAACAAAATTATACATGGTAGTATAATTATAGGTTCTGTTGCATTATTACCTAATAATGATATTAAAAGATGTCCAGCAATTATATTAGCAGTTAAACGAACTGCTAAAGATCCTGGTCGAATAAAATTTCTAATAGTTTCAATTAAAACTATAAATGGTATAAGTAAAGAAGGAGTTCCTAAAGGAACTAAATGTATGAATATATAATTTATATTATTTACTCAACCGTATATTATAAATGCTACTCATAATGGAAATGCTAAAGATAAAGAAAAAATTAAATGTGATGTTGATGTAAATACATAAGGTAATAAACCTATTAAATTATTAAATAAAATAATTAAAAAAATTCTTAATATAATAATTGATGTTCCATTATATTTTATTATTGAAATTAATTCTAAATGAATTTTATTTAATATTAAATTTAAAAAAATTGAAATTTTATTATCTTGAAACCAAAATTTTTTTGGAAAAATAAAAATTATAATAAAACATCTCATTCAATTTAATGATAAAATTCCTGTACATGGATCAAAAACTGAAAATAAATTTGTTATAATTTTCAATTATATATTTTTGAATTAATTTTGTTTTTTTTTATATATTTTACTTTTACATAAAAATATATTATTGATATTAATAATAAAAATAATGAAATAAAAATTAATATTAAAAAAGTTCATCATATAGGTGATATTTGAGGCAAAAAGAATTAATAATAATTATTTTTAATTTGACAAATTAATGTTTTATTTAAACTAAATTCTTCATTAAGAGTATTTGTAATTTACTATAATTTGGTTTAAGAGACCAATACTTACTTTAAGTTACTTAATGAATAATTGTTTAATCAATTAATAAAAGAAGTAAGATTAATTCTTTCAATAACAATAGGTATAAAACTATGATTAGCCCCACAAATTTCTGAACATTGTCCAAAAAATAATCCTGGTCGATTAATTATTAATCTTCCTTGATTAATACGTCCAGGGGATGCATCAATTTTAATTCCTATAGATGGAATAGTTCAAGAGTGAATTACATCAGTAGATGATACTAAAATTCGAGTATTAATATTAAATGGTAAAACAATTCGATTATCAACATCTAATAAACGAAATTCATTGTTTTCAAGATCATTTAATGGTTTTATATAAGAATCAAATTCAATTTTTTTAAAATCAGAATATTCATATGATCAAAATCATTGATGACCAATAGATTTAATTGAAATTATTGGTTTATTAATTTCTTCAATTAAATATAAAATTTTTAAAGATGGTAAAGCAATAAAAATTAATATAAATGCTGGTAAAATAGTTCAAACTAATTCAATAAATTGACCTTCTAAAAGAAGTCGGTTAATAAATTTATTTAATATTAAAGAAATTATTATATAAGATACAATTATTGTAATTATTAAAATAATTATTATTGTATGATCATGAAATATGATTAATTGTTCTATAATTGGAGAAACTGCATCTTGAAAATTTAATGTTGTTCATGTTGAAATTTCTAACAAAATAAATATTTATAAATGAATCTTAAATTCATTGCACTAATCTGCCATATTAGATTATTTAATTAAAATTGGTAATTCAAAAAAAGAGTGTTCTTGTGGTGGAAATTTTTGTAATCATTCAATAGAAGAAATATTACTATTTGAAAAGATAGAAACACGTTTTGAAATTATTCTTTCTCAAATAATAAAAATTATTATTATAACTCTTAAGAAAGAGATTATTCTTCCAATTGAAGAAACAGAATTTCATAATGTATATATATCTGGATAATCAGAATAACGTCGAGGTAAACCTCTTAATCCTAAAAAATGTTGAGGAAAAAATGTTATATTAACTCCAATAAATATTGTAAAAAATTGAATTTTTAATCATTTTGGGTTCATAGATAATCCTGTAAATAGTGGGTATCATTGAATGAAACCTGCTAAAATAGCAAATACTGCTCCTATAGACAAAACATAGTGGAAATGAGCAACTACATAATATGTATCATGTAGAACAACATCAATAGATGAATTTGAAAGAATAATTCCTGTTAATCCACCTATTCTAAATAAGAAAACAAATCCTGATGCTCATATTGACGAAATAGAAATTTTTAATGAAACTCCATGTATTGTTGCTATTCATCTAAAAACTTTAATACCAGTTGGCACTGCAATAATTATTGTTGCTGATGTGAAATATGCTCGTGTATCTACATCTATACCAACTGTAAATATATGATGAGCTCAAACTACAAATCCTAATAATCCAATAGATATTATTGCATAAATTATACCAATATATCCAAATGATTCTCTCTTTCCTCTTTCTTGAGTAATAATATGAGAAATTAAACCAAATCCAGGAAGAATAAGAATATAAACTTCTGGATGACCAAAAAATCAAAATAAATGTTGATAAAGAATAGGATCACCCCCACCTGATGGATCAAAAAATCTTGTATTAATATTACGGTCTGTAAGTAATATTGTAATTGCCCCTGCAAGAACAGGAAGAGATAAAAGAAGTAAAAATGCTGTAATAATAACAGATCAAACAAATAAAGGTGTTCGATCTAAATTCATTCCAATTACACGTATATTAATAACTGTTGTGATAAAATTTACTGCACCTAAAATTGATGAAATACCAGCTAAATGAAGAGAAAAAATTGTTAAATCAACTCTTGCACCAGAATGAGCAATATTTGATGAAAGAGGAGGATAAACTGTTCACCCAGTTCCTGAACCCATTTCAATTATAGATCTTACTAGTAATAAAACAATTGATGGTGGTAATAACCAAAATCTTATATTATTTATACGAGGGAATGCTATATCTGGAGCACCAATTATTAAAGGTAATAATCAATTTCCGAATCCACCAATTATAATTGGTATAACTATAAAAAAAATTATTACAAAAGCATGAGAAGTAACAATTACATTATAAAGTTGATCATTATTAAGGAATGATCCAGGTTGAGCTAATTCAATTCGAATAATTATTCTTAATATTATTCCAATTATACCAGATCAAATACCAAATAAAAAATATATAGTTCCAATATCTTTATGGTTTGTAGAAAATAATCATTTATTCATTTAAATGATTAAGATGTCTGATTAAAGTAATAAACTGTAAATTTATTTAAGAAGTTATTTTCTCTTAATAAATCTTATAGTTTAAAAAAAACATTAAATTGCAAATTTAAAATTGAATAAATCTAAGATTTACCTAAAAAGGTTTTTTAAACTTTGAAGGCTAATAGTTTTTCTAACTTAAAATCTTAAGATAGAATTTTAGAAAAAACTAAAAGAAACAAAAAAATTAAATTTATAAATAAAATTATTAAAGAAGTTTCATTTAATGTAAACAAATTTCATTTTAATAAAGAAGATCTTATCATAATTGATAAATACGATGATCGAGTATAATAAAAAATAACAATAAGAGATGAAATTAATATAAAAAAAAGAATTAAAAAATGGTTATTTATAATTATTAATTCAAAAATAATTAGTTTATTAAAAAAACCTAATATAGGTGGGATCCCACCTAATGAAGCTATTATAATTCAAAATATTAATTTAATTTTTAAATCAAAATCATTAATTAAAATTTGATTTAAATATGAAATATTTAAATTTTTGATAATGAAAATAACACAAAATAAAATAAATCTATATACTAGCATATATATTATTCAATAAGAAATTTCATTAATACATGAAAAAATAAATCCTATATTAAAAATAGAAGAGTAAGCAATTATTTTTCGAAATGAATTTTGATTAATCCCCATAATTGCCCCAACAATTAATGAAAAAATAACTGGAATTCAAATAATTTTATTAATGTAAGATAAAATAATTAAAGGAGAAAATTTTATAATTGTTAATATTAAAAAAAGTGAATTGTATGTTAAACCTTCAATAACACTTAAAACTCAATTGTGAAATGGAGCAACACCAATTTTTAATATTAAAGAAAAAATTATAATGAATTGTCTTTCCTTTAATATTATTAGAAATATAATTATACCTATAATTAAAATTGAAGATCTTATTCTCTGGATAATATAATATTTTATTATACATTCTGAGCTTAATAAATTTTTATTTATTATTAAAGGAATAAACGATAATAATCTTATTTCTAATCCAATTCATAATATTAATCAATTATTTGAACATAAACATATAATTACCCCAATAATTAAAATGTTTAAAAATAAAAATTTTGTTGAATTTAAATAAATTAAAAAGAAGAAGATTTTACTTCTATATTTAGGGTATGAACCTAAAAGCTTAATTAGCTTATCTTTTTTTGTAAATAAGTGTATGATGCACATAAATTTTTGAAATTTAAAGTAAAGTTTAATCCTTTAATTTACAGTAAAAACACTTAGTGTATAATTTATTCTATCAAAATAATCCTTTATTCAGGCACTTTACTTTATTAAAATGTTATTTAACAATGGCAATTTTAAAAAAATATTTTTGAATTGATTTTTTATTTTATTTTAAATGTATATAATTTTTAATCTTGTTAAAAATAAATCTTTAAGTTTTTAAAATTTACAAAATATGCAAAATAATTATTTTATAATAATATTAATTATTATTAATTAATTAATAAATAATAATATTAATATAATAAAATATATAATTAATAATAAATCTACCCTTTACATATTAGGGTAGATTTATATATTAATATATATATTTAAATATTTTTATATGTATATATATATATATATATTAATATAATAATATTAATTATTATTAATTAATTAATAAATAATAATATTAATATAATAAAATATATAATTAATAATAAATCTACCCTTTACATATTAGGGTAGATTTATATATTAATATATATATTTAAATATTTTTATATGTATATATATATATATATATTAATATAATAATATTAATTATTATTAATTAATTAATAAATAATAATATTAATATAATAAAATATATAATTAATAATAAATCTACCCTTTACATATTAGGGTAGATTTATATATTAATATATATATTTAAATATTTTTATATGTATATATATATATATATATTAATATAATAATATTAATTATTATTAATTAATTAATAAATAATA